GAATTCGGGCAAATCTTCCCCCGGAGTAGAACAAGAACCTAAAATAATTGAAAGGCCCATTCAGGAACAAGAAAATTACATCGTTATTTTAATTTCGATGAAACAATACATCAATGAGAAGTTAGTTCAATAAGTTTATAAAATTCTTTTTTCTTTTTTACATTTTAAAATATAGGGAAAGGGAAGGAGGGCAAAACTCATGTAAAAAAAAAAAGAAATAGGACTGGAATCAACACATTGATTTTTTTTTCACAATTATTTCGAACCGTATGCATCCAAAGGTGCACGTACGGCTCCTCAAGGATACAATTTTGTCCTAATCAACCGACTTCATCGAGAAAGATTACTTTTTTTAGGCCAAGAGGTTGATAGTGAGATCTCGAATCAACTTGTTGGTCTCATGGTATATCTCAGCATAGAAGATGATACTAGGGATCTTTATTTGTTTATAAATTCTCCAGGCGGATGGGTAATACCAGGAATAGCCATTTATGATACTATGCAATTTGTGTCACCGGATGTACATACAATATGTATGGGATTAGCTGCTTCAATGGGATCTTTCATTCTGGTCGGAGGAGAAATTACCAAACGTCTAGCATTCCCTCACGCTTGGCGCCAATGAGTTTTTTTATTTGATAAAAAAAAAAGAATACTATGCCTTCGCTGTATCGAATATGAATTAAATAAAGAATAAGTAATAATAGCATGGCACTTCGAGTTCGATATGAACAAACCATTATTGTTTTTTTTTATAACATGAGATTTTGTATCGAGATAGTAGTATGAAAAAAGGGTTATTCCCAATTTGATTTATGTGTCAAGCAAGAGTCAATTTAAGCGTCACAAACCATTATTCTTCCACACCAGAAGTATCTTTCTTCTTTTTATGTTATGAGAGAAAGAATCAAAAAAATGGAAAAAATCATTTTCTCCTTCTTGGATCATATCAAAAAGAAACTTTGGGATTGCTAAACCACAGACGAGATAAATAGATAAATATATAAAGCAACAGAACCATCATAGTATCTTTTTTACTACTACGAAGTACGAAGGGAAGGGTGGTAAATGGATCATTTAACGATTTGGATCGGATGGGTTATATTTATTCTTTTCCATAGAATAAATTCTATCGAAAAAAGAAATTCCATTGCAGAGCCGTATGCAATGTTCAAAAGATGCCCGTACGGTTGTTTCATTCTATTTTTTATTGTTCATTGTTATTTTGATTCCCCCTTACTTTAACCCAATCGTGCGATATATAGATAGAAGAACCGTTCATGATGTTATATAAATATAATCAGGGTTATGATTCATCAACCTGCTAGTTCTTTTTACGAGGCACAAGCAGGGGAATTTATCCTGGAAGCAGAAGAACTATTGAAGCTTCGCGAAATTCTCACAAAAGTTTATGTACAAAGAACGGGCAACCCTTTATGGGTTATATCCGAAGATATGGAAAGGGATGTTTTTATGTCAGCAACAGAAGCCCAAGCTCATGGCATCGTTGATCTTGTAGCGGTCGAAAATGAAAATACTGGGGATTCCATATAAATATAAGAATTCCATTTAAAAATTATAAATTTACGTATGAATAGAAATAATTCATAATCATCAACCATCAGGTTAAGATCGATCTAAGCCAACCCGCTCTATTCTATCTAGAATGAGATTCTATAGACATGCCATGCCAACCATTAAACAACTTATTAGAAATGCAAGACAGCCAATAAGAAATGTCACGAAATCTCCCGCTCTTCGAGGATGTCCTCAGCGTCGAGGAACATGTACTAGGGTGTATGTGCGACTCGTTCAGTTCAGATCATGAGTTTGAAGAAATGCAAACCAGTATCAACGACCACTTAGGATAGATAGAGTAGAATACGGCCTTTTAATTGACATTTATCTAAAAATGAAGATCTATCAGCTACCTAATTATGTTATGAATTTATGGTTTCTATTGGTGCAAATCCAATCACTCCGTTTGAGATGAGAAGGAATTCTCCATTGGTAACAAATAGTTATCCATTAAGCGGAGGAAAAAGGTTATGCTCCTATTCCTATTCTTTAAAAAACGGACTAATAGGGTCAGCTACCTAGCCAACTTTCAGAATTAAATGCCGTCACTGTATGGATAACTTTTTTGTGAAAAGGGCTATTACTTTCTAATTAGATAATTAGAATTGAAAAAAGAATTCTAATTAAAAATTAAAAAATGGATGGGTAGAGCCAAAGAGTGTGAACTATACAAGTTCACAATAAAATTTGATGAAGAGGCTCCGGTGTATAGAGAGGACCTCACCGTTTCAGAAGTTGCCATAGAAACGAGGTAACCCACTATTCTTTTTTATTTAGTAGCAGTCGAATTTCTTATTTCCAGGCGAAATACTTTGAAGAAATAAAAAATAGTGGTCGGGAAGGTCATAGTCGCAAAAGCCATTGGAATTTATATTTTATATATCGGAAGAATACGTTTTGTTATTAATCGACCGGAGTAAAAGGATGACTGAAAGAAGATAAATCAATTAGTTATTCAAGAAAGTTTCATTTGATTAAATGACCAGAGTTAAACGAGGATATACAGCTCGGAGACGTCGAAAAAAGATTCGTTTATTTGCATCAACCTTTATAGGGGCTCATTCAAGACTTACTCGAACGACTACTCAACAAAGAATGAGAGCTTTGGTTTCCTCTCATCGAGATAGGAGCAGGAAAAAGAGAGATTTTCGTCGTTTGTGGATCACTCGGATAAATGCGGTAACTCGTGAGGATAGACTATTCTATAGTTATAGCCTATTCATCCACAATCTGTACAAGAGACAATTGCTTCTGAATCGTAAAATACTTGCGCAAATAGCCCTATCAAATAAGAATTGTTTTGATATTATTTCAAATAAAATCATCAATCAAAAATAAAATTAAAATACAAATCAAATAAAAGAATCTTAATAAAATCTATTATACAGTAAACAAGAATGATTGAAACAGGATTTCCCGGAGAATGGACTCCGGGAAGATAGAAGAAAAAGAAATTAAGATTTGAGTAGTAGGAATAAACGAACATCTTTCAAGAAAAAAAGATTTCTTCCCCATTTTTACTTTTTTATAATACAAGAATCAAATCTGGATTCTAGTTTTTTTTTGAGCAAAACATTAACATGAGCTTGAGTTACGATTGGAGTATATCTATTTATTTTTGGTTCTAGGACCAGTAGTTCTAGGGATCGACTCCACTCTCTCCAATTGTTTCTCATTATTACGAAAAGGTAACGAAGATAAAATACGAGCTTGTTTTATAGCAATAGTAATTAATCGTTGTTGTTTCAAGGTCAACCTATTCGTCCGTCTAGATAAGATTTTTCCCTGTTCACTAAGAAATCGACTAATTAAACTCATGTTTCTATAATCGATTCGATCCCCCGATCCAATTGGGGGTAAACGTCTACGAAAAGATCGCTTGGATTTACGAAAAGGTTTATCCATGGTTTGCTTATTCCTTGTTTGTTTATTCCTTAGATATAAAAGAATCTATAGAATAGAATTCTATTTTTTTTTTTTATTATTCATTTAAGATTCGACCAAAATAGGATTTGGTTTGTATTATATATGTTAAGATGTAAAGTTCTTACTCTTCCCGCTACTTGGTAAAATAACACACGCATTCCATTACATCTATTTCTTTATTTCCCCATGAATCGTATACTTTTGACAATAGCGACAAAATTTTCTCAATTCTAATCGATTGGGTGTATTGTGTCGATTCTTTTGAGTAATATATCTAGAAATGCCCGGCGATTCTTTATTGACACCCTTTCGAACACAACAGGTACATTCCAAAATCACTCTAATTCTGATATCTTTACCCTTGGCCATGAACCTCCTTTTCTTTTTGGATCGATTTTACTTTAGAACTCTCTTCATTTTCTTTTTGACCCGAACCAAATAAAAAGAAAATAAAAAAATAATAATAATATTAATAAATATGAATTATATTATTATATTAATAAAAATAAATTAATAAAATTAATAAAAGTCTATTAATAAAATTTACTAACTAGAAATGGAATTCGTAAATATTTTTTTTTTTCGAATTATTAGAATTCGAATGACTTCGAAGTACTATAATATAAAGAAATAGAAAGAAAATAGAATTACTATTAATTACTATAACTATAAAGAAAGAGAGTCATATTCATTAATAGAAGAATATTAAGAATATAATAATAATTAATTAATACAATTTTTTCTAACTATGAATTATTCCTATCCTAATCTAAGTATTTTCTTCTTTCTATGTTAGAATTTACCCTATAATGGATCCACATTTCCATTTATTTTCCCCCAAATTCTATCGTATATTAACTGTATTTTGACTCAGATTCGATACACTCTTTCTTTTTTTTTTTTTAGGATTTAGGATAGGAAAGAAAAAGGGAGCAAAATTGGAGCCGTGTTACGTAGAATTGTATCTCAAATCTTCTTCATTTCTTCACAGATCAATACAAGAATTCAATCAGGATGAAAAAAAAGGGAATGACAAGGCATCTGGAAATAAACGATTAATTTCTATCAATAGACCTGCTAAAGACCCAAACCATAGAGTGGTTAGCACAGGTGCCGTTGAGAGATATGTTTTTATATCTCGCATTGAAAATCCTCCTTCTTATTTTATTTTCTCTTTTTTTTTTCTTATTTATTTTCATTCTTATTGTATTGTATATTGTAATACATATATAGATCATAGATAACCCGATCTTTTAGTTCAAGATCATTTGTTTTTGCTTGAAATGAAATTAGAATTAGGAATTACTAACTAAAATGCATATGTATAATGACCCAGCAGATTAAATTTTGTCGCCCCCTAAAAAAAAATGACAAGAACATTCTCTACCTATATCTCTACCTATATAGATAAGTAGAGCAAAAAATAAAGAAGGATGTGGAAAACAAGACATGGATTTTATACAATGACACTGTACAACAATTTTTAAAAGGGATGT